GGCTTTCGCCTCGGTAATTACCTAACGAGAGAGAGCCGATGCCAAAGTCGCCCTTTACGCGAGGGAACGCCAGACAGACTTACCTCTGCTAACTACGTTTTATATAGACTGGAAGCTAGAGAGATACTATACTAAGGTATAGTGCCGCTACCAGAGAAGGCTGTTTCATGCTAGGCGTCCAGACCTACTACGCCCGAGCCGCATCCCCGGCACACTTGCTATATCCACTAACGCTTCATCCTACCAACTTGATATAAAGCCGTTCTATAACAATTCAAGACAACAAGAAAGCAAGAAAACGATAGCGATCGGTTTGGGAGCGTCACGGGGGGGGCGAGAGCTGAGCCCGCACGCTCTATGCTTTCCCTCCAGTTATATATTTCTTATACCCCCGGGGCATGAGTTAAGCATATAGTTGATTGCTCTTTCTTTCGATTGAGCGTCGGTACTTTTGGAATATCTCTCTGTAGGCGTGCAAAACAACAAAGCCACTGCTCTTCGGGGCGGTGAGGTGGACAATCCCTTACTCTAGCTTCAGAGGAGCATCTTTGCATGAATCAATACTAACTAACTCCTCAGTCAGCTGACCTTCGATTTCGGAGATTAGAGCAGAAGAACTCCGTAACGACGGAGAAAGGTTTCGCCGAAGCAAGTGCCTTAGTTCTTCTTCATCTTTTTTGTATTTTTAGAATTCTAATATTATAATAATAATAAGCAAGCACACTTGCCCATTTTTATTTACGATTTTTCTTTTTCATTTTCACTCGATTCATAAACTTCTCTCAACCCAATTCGATTCTTTTTTCGACCCAACCCCGGAGAGGAGAGGCTATATGGGGCATCTATCTCCGGGGGCCTGCACCTTATTATAGGGAAAGGGGGGAAGGACGAACTTCATTCGGTAGCTGCGGGGTATCGAGTCATTGGTAACACCGCCTCATTTCGGAACCGGATCGAAACCCGACTCACTTAAATGTCCCAGCGAGGGGTATCGATAAGGGTTGGATGCGAACCCCTCCCATGAGAAAGAAAGGAGCCTAGCAGCCTTTTTCTGTCTATTCCAGATCGAATTCCCTCCCTGTCATCGTATCTTGTGTTAGAATCGCTTTCGGGCTTCTTAGCGCTTTCCCATCAGTGGCAGTTTTGTCTCCCGTCCCTACCGATAGTAACTGATCAACCTACTGTTGGAGTTCAAGAGCATATCTTTTTCCATTATTGGTATCTTTCTATCTCGGAGTGGACTAAGGCATCAATCTGAATTCCAAGCCCTATCGCTTGGGAATAAATGCTTCCCTAGCTGTTTGCCGGAGAAAAACGAAGCCTTAGAAATTTGAAATTCATCGCTCCAAGCGGATAAAGGCTTAAACCTATTCATCTATCCTATCCCTCGCTTTACTCTTCTCGGAAAAGGTTATCGTTCCCATGAATCTTGATCTGCCTCCTGGCATTGATAGCGATTGATCGAATTCCTACTCTGGTTTGAGAGGCTTTTCAGTTTTCCTTATCTCTCGTGTCTTTGAACTGCCATGAAAAGAATTCGAAATACGTATATCTGGTACTAAATAAACCGCCTTCGCTGGCCAACCCCTATGTCTTGGTACTCTACCCTCCCATTCATAAGAGAGTGGTAGTTGTCACCGGAAGCAGGTGAAAGCAGTGAGTTGAGTAAGTCTTGTCAACAACGCTTCGCACAACTAAAGACTAACACACTGTTCACTTCTGTACTTCTCCACCGCCAAAACACAATGACTTATGCAATTCATACAGGCACGCATGAAACACGAGCGAAAAACGATGAATTTGCCTTAAAAGCTCGCGGGCCCCGACCGATGGTCGTTCCTAGGCCCAGTCAACCACTTATGATGACTTCGCCCTTACCTACCAGTGCTGGAGCCTCTCCTGCCGATGTCACCACTGGTTCAGGTACTTTCACCAGTACTTAAGCCAGCACCTAGCTATGCCCATGTCGTAGCTTCTGCGGCTACGAGAAACCTCCGGACCCCGGCTATGGAAAAGGATCTTTTATTGTCCATGCCCTGCCCGCTGGATCAATGGGATCCCAATCTCGATTTCCTAGGTATGCTTGCCCTGTTCAGAAACTGAAGCTACTTTTTCTCTTTCACTACACCAAACCCACGAACTTTCACCCAAACGCATACAGTTGATTCCATAGGTACCGCGGGCAACGCTACTAATGCCTGTTGGACTTTGCAAAACTTATTGCCTTACCCACTGGAGGAAGGAAAAAAGAACTTAGCTGTCGACAATCGGAACCTGAGAATATTCAAGGACCCGTTACCGGGCAGGGTAAAACCAACAGCACAGAGGCTCTGCAGCAACAGGAGCCACAAAGACGATTGTAGAAGGATACCAGGATTATACTCAAAAATAGCTGCGGTACTCTCCGAAGTAAGCCCTGAAAATAAAGGTGCTACACTAATTGTAGTAACCAGAACAGGGCCTCGGCCCCAGATGCTATGGAACACCTTTCCTTCCGTGCCAAGGGCAGCTGCTCGACCAAGCAACCAATTACCACCCTAAAACGTAGCCACTCACCTGGGAAAAATTCCTGCTCAGATCTCAATCCTAGACTTTTTCTCTTCTACGCCGTACTTAGGCAAGCTCGGTTGTCAAGGGAAAGGCTTCAGGATTACAAGCCATGATCTAAAAAGTGATTGCCCCCCAACCCTTTTACAGTTCCAGAAGCAGAGGGAGCAGCTTCAGTAGTTCCATCTCTCTCACCCGCAGGAGTTCCGGTGGAGGGTGAGGACCCGGATAGAGAGGAACCTATGGCAGTAGTTTAAGTCGGCCCAGTGGCGGAGCGCAAAGCCTTTTTTTTTTTACTCGACTGCTCAAAAAAGTAGATCTTATTCCGCAACTCGGGTCGATATGTTTGGGAGTCATGGTCACATCATGAATTTTTCTACCTGTCGCGCTCGCGTCATTCGCTGGCCAGTCGGGAGGATAGTACATTCCAACTCACATGCTTCCCAAACCAAGACTCGGGGGCAACAGCGCGACTGCTTGGATCTGGATCATCCGGAACTACATCTAAATCTCTGACTATGGCGACTAGGACTCTCTTTGGATCACGATTTCAAAATGCCTGGATCGCTCTTCCGGGCCGGGTCGAGCCTTTCAATAGTGCATCGTATGTAGTAGTAGCGAGCAGTTCCTATCTGCGCCTTCTAGCGTTCAATCTCCACTTTCATTTGACTAGTAAAGCCGCTGGAGAAGTGTTTGAGGCAGAAGGTATCCATTGATGCACCTTTAGTTTAGCATCCACTTTTGTGCTCTGACGGCTCAGCACGAAGGTGCTTACGAGACGCTACTCGGAAAACATTAGCTACAGGCGGCCAGAGTTGGGAAGGATTGGGCGGCAAGCACACAGTCGATGAAGTAGATCCGGCCCAGGGTGTTACCCTGCACTTGTAAGACGGATCGAAGGAGGAAGCCAAAACGTCAAGTTAATATTCCAGCGGAGATGAAGACCATCAGACACCGATTCTGAGGATTCAAGACACAATACAAGAGAGAGATGGAGTCATCTGGTTGCAACACGACTTGGGAAACGTTTTTTGATGAGCAGCTCTACAGGTGTACGATAAAGACTATATAAAGACTATGAAGCGCTGGAAGAACACTTCAGGCAGGTCATCGATAGTTGACGACGGTGGACCTGGGGAGGAGCACTTTACTGTACTTCAGCATTACCAGCATCTAGTCTTTAGACAAGCAATTATTGGAGCCGGCGTATGAGGCACAAAAGGACAGATGGCATTACCAAGAACCGGAGATGGTGCGACTGAACCTCGGCACGGAGGAGGCGTCGAAGATGATCGCAGTCGGGGATAATTGGGACAGCAGACTTACACCCTGGAGACACACAGAGTCTTCAAGGAGTACACTGAAAAATTCAGTCATTCTTAAATAGCCGAAAACATAAGCAGACTGATAAGCTCTTCAAGGGGCCAGTTTGATTGGCAGGTACGGTAGACTTTTTTGATACGGTACTTTTTTTATAAAACAACTCACTTTATCGAGCTATATGATTGTCTGAATATGAAGTAGCTTTATTACTTGTTGGTCCGGACACCCGCATCATTGCAGAGTTTGAGCTTTATCAAACTGATGTGTCTTTCTGCAGCCGGATGTTGAGCTTGGGAAACTTCAGAAAGGGCTGGAAAGAAAGATCTATGGATAGGGGACCAACCGTTGTTAGCCTGCGCTTTTGGCACTATACCGGCTGAGGAAATGGACTCTCAAATCTGAGACTACACAGATGGAAGAGGCAGTTGGAACTAGGAAAGGTTCTCTCATTGGTTACCTGAAGATGTGATCAAATGTATACGTGCCATCCATATATCCACAGAGGACAGCTGCCCAGATACTATGAGCTGGAAAGGGTCCAATAATGGCAAATTCCATTCAAAAGCTGCATATGATCTCTTGGAGGAAGAAGCCAGTTGTGATGAAGAGGCAGAGTGGGCGAGTCTCTGGAAGGGGAAGATCCCGCCTAAACTAAAGCACTGCTTTTGGCTAGCCAGACAAGACAGATTGTTAACAAATAAAGTGCGTCTCACCAGGCACTTAACCACTGATTGCTCGTGCAAAAGCTGTGGATTCCCAGTGGAAAACTGCCTACACATTCTAAGGGACTGTCCTATAGCAAGGCCAGTGTGGGAGCAACTCATCCCTCACAACCTTCACCAGCATTTCTTTTGCCTAAACCTCGTAATATGCTCAGTTACAGCTGCTGAATTATGGTCCCTGTATCATGGCTTGATGATAGCATGGATGGAGAGCCATAGGAAGGTGGCTGTCACAGTGGACTCCTCTGCGGTGGTTACCTTAGTTTCGCGGGAACCAGAAAGGACTAACCCACACGCTCCCCTCATCAGTGCTTGCCTAACTAGAGGTCCCCTTCTCTATTGGGTGCCATCCCCTCACTCGGGTGAAACCTAACTGACTAAATTTCCGGTGAGGAGAATGGTTCCTCGCCCGTGACTCACGATGTCTTTCCGCCTAGAAGTAGAGCATTTAAATTGTTGAAACTATCCGTCAACTAATCCTCTTTTCCATGCATGCCTGTCTAGTTAATAATGCGATCTCTGGAATTCGCCGGCAGTGAGTAAGTCAACCGAGTCTGATCTTCTTTCCCCATCCTCCATGCCCACTATTGGTGGATCGAGAGGGGTATATATAATTGGCGCGGTTGGTTGATCAAAACCCTTCTCCCGGGGTGGATGCGTATGGAGTGGACTCCCTTCATCTACTTTATTGAATAGCCGGAAAGAGATGCAGTCGATTGGTACCTCGATCTCTATCTATGATGCAGTTCGTGCAATGCGGTTGATTACGATCTCGATCTAGCGAATGACCCACCGGCGACCATTCCCCCCTCCATTAGATTACCGAATTAAAGAACGTCGGTTGTAGCGATTCCTGCTGGAAGTGGTTATGGCCGATCGACCCGAGTATAAGCAAAAATAGCTAGGGAAAAATACAGGAGCAGAACCATTCATTGGAGAGACAGACCCTGATCAGTCAGTTGCCCGAGTGGTGACCCGGAACCGCTTTCAGCAGCTGGTAAGCCGCTGCTGTTCTAGAACCGTGAGTTCTATATCTTGTTTTACCTTTAACTTAACAAAAGTTTACCAAGCTTCCGTTCGAGTGGATTCCGAAAGGGGGGTTAGTCCTTTTTTCAATCATTTCTACATTACCCTTAGCCTTATTAAGAAGCAAGGAATGGTGCTAGTCTGAAGGCTAATAGCTAAATATAGTTTTTGATGTCATATCTACCATAGTTGGTCAAAAGAAAATGGGAATTGTTGATCGAACTTCCGTGAGTTCGTTTTTGGTCATCCTGCATTTCTTCACTTCGCCGACCTTTGCAGATTAGGCTAATCGTATTATGAAATGAAAGGAAGGAAAAAAGGATTCGCAGTATTCTATAATGAATATTGTAAGGGTAGAGTTTCTTTAGTAGGCCACAGCAGATCGAAAAGTCGCCAATTTAGCTCAGTCAAGTTCTCGTATGGGTAAGGATTTGGCCATTGGCAGTTGAGGGGGGTGTTGATTCCCCCCGCCTACGTAGGATGCTAAGTGAGTAAAGTAGCCGCCTGATCTAAGAACCCAAAGAGCACCCATCAAACCACTTCTAGTTCGGGACCCATTTCTACAGTTCGGGTGCCAGAGTCCTACTGGAGGCTCGTACGCAACCTACGTCTGTTGGGGAGGCTGCCCCCCTACCCTAAGCCGGGCGAAGTACGGTGTGACAGACAAAGAAGATATGCGTGGGATTTGTTTCCGTACGAAGGGGTAATCCGACCACCAGTTTCATCCAATGACATCGAGGGAAAACCCCAAGTCAGGGGGGAGGCAAGTAGAAAAAAATGGAATGAATATGAAATCGTAGATACACAAGCCCGGAACCACTCACACCATGACGAGGTGAAAGCTAACTACTGCAGCATTCTCAATATATCAGAAGATATCAAAGGAAGGGCGGCTACTATTAAGAAGGAGAGTGCGCGCTTCCCTTCACTGATAAGACGGTGCAGACGAAAAAGAGTCTGCATGATCGTCCGCTACCTTAGATTATACATCAGTCTTCGCCTAACCAACATAACTGCATTGAATACTCGTGCATACAGAGAAAAGCTGCTCAATAGAGGGGCTTTTCCGCAAGGATAGGTCTTGATTTACACATAGGCCCTCTCTAAAGGATCAGGACCATCAGAGAGTAATGGTTGGCATTAATGGGGTCGTCGATCTCTTTCTGCCTACGGGCCTCTTCATTAACCTGAACTGGACCTGCATTTCCTTGCGGTGAATAGCATGACTGGTTGGGACCGGAGTACTGTTAGCCATAATTGACCGGTTCAACCCCTAATCAGCGCCAGTAAGAGACTGAGGGCGAGTCGCTTGTGCCCCTTTCCCCTATCGGGTCTACATCCACCGGAATCTCAATGATATTGGATGCTTCTCGCTACGCCCCTTGTTTGGGTAAGCTTCAATCCCTTTTGTGCATTTCACAAGCTTTATCAGAGTGTCAAAAGACCTTGCACTCCATGCAATGGGGAGGACGCCATTCATAGCAAACCTCTTGCTAAAACTCTTTTCCATTCTCCCGCAGTATCTTCACCGAATCCACTAATCTGGATTCTGCACTTATCATGATACATACCCTTGCGAACTGATGCCCTTTCTTGAGGAGTGTCTGTTCGTCCATGTAAAGAGGGGAGCCAACCAAGCTTGCAATGCTGCTTAACTCGTCATCACACCAGTGTTCCCCACCCAGCCCAGGGAATCTTACCCATTTCGGGATCTCTTGGAGGGGATCCTTCTATTTGTGAATCCCAACGGCTTTGATTTGATGATAAGGGGTCTACCACCAACATACCAAGGGCCCGAGTTTAGGACCCGGTCTCTCTCCCCCACCGACTGGAACCTTATTGTGAAAAAGCCTTTGGAGTGAGTAAAAAGCTCCATGGCTGCCAGACACGAAGCAATCTTTCTGTCAAGGCCTTAAAATCTGGCCTGCCGCCCATCACATATGCAATAATGGAAATGGAACATTCCCTTGAGTTCTTCTGAATGTTGGCCTCCTTGCTAACAGCATACTTAAATCCTATTATGATAGTAGGGGGGACGAACTTAAGCTTATCTTTATTTAGCAGTAATGGAATGGGACAGTCATCCGAAAACGATAAAATGGAGGTGTCAAGCATCTATATGACCAAGAAGGGCATCTCTCATCCGCTATTAAAGGATTTTGTAGTTCCGGAATGAGGGGGATTACAGGATCACCCCCGGGTGCAGGTGCATCTGGATTCATTTGGGGAATGACGGGATCACCCCCGGGTGCAGGTGCACCCGGATTCATTTGGAGAATGACGGGATAATCTGTTTCCAAACAGATCTGTACTCAGATGTATTCTCCAAAGGCGCTCCTCCGTTTCCATAATGGAAGGGTTCCTCACACTTTCGGAACTGGTGAAGGGCAGGCTGTGGAGGTGAGAGGGACCCGCTCCCCCCGAGCAAGGGAAGGACTGATTTGATGGCGCTTTGCCTTACCTAAAAGAAATATAAAGATGAGATCTATTAAGAGAAAGATTTATCCGATGAGAAGGCGAAATCAATCAATATAAAAAGCTGACTCAGTGTTGTGTTCATTATCCCATTCTTTCTGTTGGTCAACAACCAACCTGTCCAACAAGTCTTTCTTCATTTTTAGAGCAAGAACAAGTCTCTCTTCTTTTTTTGGGGGGAGCAGAGCAGTCAAAAAGTCAACCACACAAAATTCTTTCTTTTTTAAAAAAAAAAGAGTATTCTATGGATTCGTAAATTGTTTGTTCGAGATGAGGAAAAAGAGGGATCACCATATTCAAATGAAACAGTTAACAAACTGTCAAAACAGGAAATGTGTGATCGCATAGCCGAGATTCTAAAAAAAGGAAGTAGCGATGATGGCTAAACGATGATTTGGTAAAGAGGGTAGGATCGCGATCGACTAAAAGGAAAGTCGCCCGGAGATATTGGTTCAAATCCAATTCGTGAGCACATGGGCCATGAAGCAAGTCTAAGGCACTTCTTTTTTTTTTCGTAAAAAATCTTACTATCTCGTCTTGTTTGCCGCGTATTCATTTCCAGATTTGATTGAGAGGCCGTGGAGCCAAAGATGCCCCCAATATAGGCACCTAAATGGGCCTTCGGAGCCGGTGATCTGTTCGGCCTAAGATCCTCTCTCACTTGACGAAGCGCGCAAGCAATTTCTCCTTTCTATTAGGGGTAGGACTTACTGAACACCCACCCTAGTTGGTGTGTGGGAATGGCTTAAGAAAATTCCCTTTAGCTCTACGTATGACTAACAAGGCAGGATCCAAGCAGTAGATGTCCCAGTGACCACTCCAGAGCTCTAGGCTTTCCATTCAAGCTTCATCAGCTACAAGAAAATCAAAATCAACAGCTGCTCCAAAACTAATTGATCCTAGAGAAGAAGGTTTTGGCCGTGTGCCCGCTCATTGGCTAAGTCGCATAAAGCATCCACTTTGATTCCTACATCGTTTGTATCTCCGATCTGAGATAAGGGTGAGAGGAGAGGGCCGAAACGATTGGATCCGATGGAGAAGGGTAGAGCCCCGTTCCTGGGAAGGAATGATAAATTCTATAACAAATTTTATATCTCGCAATCAGCTTGATCAACCTGGGTATTCCATTTCTGAGATTGAGAGTTCCGAGGCTTGGTAGAGGCTTTGACGCCGAAGCGAAGGTAGAAAGGAATGGAATGATATCGGGTGAACAGAATAGATGTCTCGGATTCCGTGAAGCTTAGGGATCAATATGATGACTGGTTTGTTTGGGTACCCTTTTGGGGCCAATTCCCTCTTCTAAGATCACAACATATTGAAACGACGGCAACGGAAAGGTGTGGAATCCTTTCTTGTCACCTTCGCGAAAACAAGGGCTGAACCCGTAATGTACCAACGAGGGAAAGAAAGCTTCATCAAATTAAAAGTATGTACTTCCGGTTTGGGAAGATTGAGTCTTTCGATTCATTAATAAATATCCCAAAGGGCAGGAATTCGCTTCAAAGAAAGAGGATTTTTCTCATTACGAAGCACGAGAATTTATCAATATATAGAGGATAGAGATCTGGCTGTGGGGTTTCCACGGTACTTGTTGGCTGGTCCATTAAAGACCAGTGCTGCTCCTGGCCCTAAGGCCAGCAACCAGTGATCCATTCGGTTAACCACATGTTCTTTTTACTCGCGAAAATGGTGCCTGTAAAGCAAACTAAGAGCAGGGAAGGAACTAGGGCGGGCATAAGCTCACCAATTAGGATGCGTGACTGACGCATCTTTTTTTCAAATGATCTGGGCATTTCCATTTGGGCTGGGGGGGTAACCACTAGGGAAGGGCACCTGCTCTCCCATTTATATTCTTTGTTTTCTGTTCCAAACGCGAGAGTAATTCTTTCGATTCAGTAGAGCGAGAATCCCCTTTTTAGGAGTATACCGGGGCCATTCTTCTAAGAAATAAGAAAAGTAGGGCAATAGTTGACTCTTCAAACTTACCCCATCTCAGCTTTCATTGAAAATCTTGTCAATAAAAGGATCAAAAACCGTGCGCTTCTCCCTTCCTCTCCTCTCTTTCAACTGAGAAATAAGAAATAAGGACCGAGTCTTGCAGGTCTGCTGCTTCAGATTCATCGAGCTGGGTGCTGCTTCCTTCTCCTAGTTTTGTTTGTATTTTTCGGTGATCTCAATGTATTTCAGATTCCGCTTTCATCTGAAGATGAAGGAGGCATCATTAGCTCACTTGTCTTGGTTTAGTCTTTCGACCATAAAAGCGTAGAACAGACTCATTTGATGTAGGGATCGGGGAATGAGCTTCACAACAAAGAGTAGATGCGAGTGGTTCAAATCATGTATTAAGCCAACCCATTCTTTCTTTCTATCTATTCTTTTTATCAGTAAAGAGGTGCCTCGGGCTCTTTTCCAAGGGGCAGAGGTTATTGAGAAGCAGGTAGAGAAGGAAGGAAAGATCCCTTTAAAAGCCGCAAGCAAGCTGCATCTCTTTTCTTTCTTATCTTTTCAAAGAGGGGGCTGATGGGCCCCTGCTGAGATTCATTCCTCGTATCATCTAGGAGTGAATAGGGCTTACGGAACAGCAACTGAAAGAGTTTACTTCCCGAGCTCACTGCCTCACACCACTGGCATTGAAGAAGTAGTGCTTTCTTCTTTGCTAAAGAGAATGTCAAACCTGCAAACAGAAGGCATATTCTAGCTCTTTCTCTTCCCTTTGGACAGCTTTCAATGGGTTGCTTTATTCTTTCGATTCTGGGCCTAGGGAAATTGGCTTCACTTCATTCATTTTAGCCATGAGCTGTCCTTGCAAGCATCGTCTTCTATTGAATTGAATGTCTATCGCTTTTGTGCCAACCTTCTTTTGAGCCTAAATCGAATATTCAGACCCGGGGTCGAAAGAAAGACTTGCGGTAAGAAGCAAGGGATTACTTTACTAAAAGCTTAGTAAGGAAGTCGCATACGACAACGCTAAAGGTTTTCTTCCTAAATGTTAACTACGAATGGCTAGATAGAGTCGAGTGAGGCTTGAATAAGCTAATAACATCCATGGCATCATTGCAGCTTTAATCTCTTTCAGCAGTTCTGCTTACCCTCTTTCCACTTCCAGAGGGTCCTTCGTTATGAAATTAGGGTCTCGGTTGCACTTGGAAGAGTTAGGAATCCCCTGACGCATGCTACCAATGCTTCCTTGATTGGAGGTAGGACTTTGGCAAAAGAAAGGGGAAGCCATGGAACTCATTTGCGATTCGGCGCATCATATACGAGAATAGCATTTTACAATTCCGCTAGACCAAGCCCTTCTCCGGTCTAAGGAAGATGTTATTATAGAAGTCTTGCTAAAGGAACTGGAAGCACTGCTCTCTCCATTCACTTCAAAGATGAAGGAGTATACTTCTTCATCAAGGGAGTATACTCGATACAGATAGTCGACGTCAACCCGGAAGGAGGACTATCTCAATACCTAAACAGACTCCTCTCATTGGTTTGGTTGGTTCTTCATGGTTATCCTCTGACTGTTTGATCTCCTATCACTGGCCGGGAATAGGAACAGCTCGAATCCCTTACCTCTCACTAGTCTCTCACCTCACTTGCTGGGAGGCTGGCATGGCAGGATTGTCTCTTCTCTCCCGGCTAGAACTGAGACTGGACTCGTTTCCCCCGCAAGCAACTCCCCTTTCCCACTCTCCTTTGGCTGGATCCCTACACTGGCTTGGGACTGGCTCATATCTAACTCAGTGGAAGGCAGGAAGTAGTGGATTCAATAGACTTAATTAAACGTCGGAAAGGTGACCCTGTGTCGTTGAAGACTAACAACATTTTCTACCTCCCGTAAGCTCGTTACGCTTAACGCCCACTTACTTAAAGACTCGTTGGTTCACGACTCTATAAATGAAAATCTTTATTTGAGTTCTTACCTACAGAAGCAGTTGCCCTTCTCCGGATTTACCCGGTGAGGGTGGCGCTTGTGAGTCAACGTTGACACTTTCAATGTATGTTTGGCATCCTGGGACAGTAGTCCTAGGTACTGAAGTGACTCCCGGGTAGAGAAAGTGCTGGCAGAAAGGAACTCTCAAAGCATGGAGTTTCGCCAGGCGAAGCAAAGGAATTAACTCTCTTTCTCAGATGCGGCCTTACGAAGGCTAGGCCCCTTCTTCTTGCCTTTCACTTGTCGCCTTAAGCTTCCTGCTAATAGATACCTGCTTGCTTACTGGCAATCTATCCTAGAATGTGTCTGTTAAACAAAGCCCTAACCTCATCCCTTCCCCGAGCGCCTTCCTACCCGAGAATGAAAGAAGAAATAGGGCTTTGACCGCTCCGTGGGCCCGCTCTATTCTATTCCGAAAGAGGGGATTCGTGCAATGCCCAAGGTTTAGAATCCATGTGCCAATGTCATGTCAAAGCTGAAAAGAGAAGAGCCAAAGATACCCGGCTCCTACTACTGATGAATGAGTCAGTGAGTGAAGTACGGATTGAGGAGCAAGGTGAGTACGTACGATCAGTAAGTGCAAGTGTCTCCGTTGACCCCACACACAACTAAGGCAAATGAAGAACAGTAGTTCGCAACAAGCTAAGCCAATCCTCCAATCGAGCAGTCTAGCCAACCCTTGCTTGCGTTCAAGCCGGATCCAACTGATCCAAGCCGGAAGAATACGACGATATCACTGCCCCGTCACCGAGCGAAGAAGCAGGAAGCGGTTCGAAAGAGTCCTGTTTATGAACTCACTCCCCGTTTTTCCCACTTTCTTGTCGAAGGGGGCTAACTAACAGCATTTTTGCGGAAAGCGTTCAGACTTTTCCTTGCGCTGCTTGTAACGTTATTAGTCTAGTCTGGTTGTCATGACTTTGCGTCTGTGTCAGACACTTTATGAACTGACAGAGAACAAGGCGGCTACAGGAGACGGGAGCTACCCACGTGAGCTCACCATCTTCGTTCTGAAGCTTAAGAAGGAAATCGAATGTATCGAATTTAACTAATTGCTTATCTTTCTTATAATAAAGAAAGGTCTTGGCACTGAATAAAGATCAGATTGAGCGAGAACCCTTTCTGATTCCCCTGCCCTATAGGATTTAATAGGATTTCGAAACCTTTCCTATTCCTGCCCCCAGGAGTGCGCCTCTTACTATATCTGGCTTTCTGCCTGCACGCTACCATTTCCTCACTCGGAGCCCTTGACTTCAAATCATAATGCGACCTATAGCTTCGGGTTCCACATGAGCCTTAGGACCAAAAAGAGTCAAAAGAATAGGATCAAGAAGGGCAGTTTCACTCATGGCGAGCCTTCTCAAGCAGCTGCTTATACTCCTGCATATTCACGACTAATGGTAGCAACATAGTGTGGATGCTTTTCACATCCGATCAACTTATTCTGCCTGCGTTCGATCATTCTCAGCATTCCCAAACACAACGAGCTCCTCTGTTGCGACTGCAGCTGCTGTGAAACCTATTCGTGAGAGACCGGATCTTCTTACGCCAGCCAATGCGTCTGATAGTTCCCTCTTACTTAGGCATAAAAAATGCCCTCATATTCAGAAAGAGCCATATTCTGCACCCCCCGACAATCTTGAAGGACATAAAACAGCAGACTATGTGGATCATCGGATGTGGACTATTCGTTCGTCACCCCACCAAAGCATATGGATTGGGACGAAACATTCGTTAGTCACTAAAACCACGGGAACGGATGGCTTTCTGGTTGCACCTGTCCCAAGCTTACTGTCCCTCTTTCCTGCTCTTCCCCTGTAGTAAAGTCGAAAAGACCAATTCTGGGGTGTTAAGCTTCATCCGGCTCCAAGCCCAGGGGCTTCAAATCAACTAGAGTAAGTCGACACTTCTAAGTATGATTCTGCAGTTATCGCTTCTTATTATTTGGTTGAATATACGACGGTATGAACACGCCCCTTCCCTCTGGGCAAAAAGCCATTGAAATAAGACCCCTTCCTCTTGGCAAACAACATATGAGACATGATACCCCATCTTTTGAAACCTCTTGAAAGAGCCCTTCTTCTTGGGGGACCCGTGGAAAGAGCCCTTCTTATTGGAAACCAATTATGACCTTTGTACCACCAGAGACCTCTGACCTTCTTCCCGTCCCACAGTCGAACTCGTAAGCTTACCAGACACAGATATAGTGTCTCACCACTGCTTTGACTCCCAAACAACATGAACAAAATACATATGCCCTCGGAAGATCTACAAAAGGCTAAGCCTCATTCGTGGCTGGCTAGTCTATCTTCACAGTTGAACTCCTGTACGTACCATTGCTCGAACTCCCATAGCCAACCTTTAATGATCAACATCAACGCCTCTTACAGGCCGCTCTGAGAGATCTCATCTGAGGGATAATGATCATCCCTCTTTGGTAGCATCATGAGCAGCTGGGCGTGCAGAGCAAGCCAGTCAGAGTCCAAAAACCGTCTTTCTGAGGAATATGATCCCAAGATGGTGAAGAAAGATCGGCACTATGATGACTACTACCGAGATGACTACCGACGGGCAGGTGCGAAAAGGGGTGGCCAACCCCAGGTTTCTAACATCAACGTAACCTCTATGGTAGGCCTCCCCAGAATAAGGAATTAACTTAATGGCGAGCTGCTCCTCCCGACAAGGGTACTACGGTCTGCAAGCTCCAATTCAAGTCGCTCCCATTTGTGCATGTCTCCAAGGCCGATCTCCTTGGATCTCTTTCATCTGAATAAGGTATGGCGCGGCGCCTCCCCTGTGCCCTCCATTCCGAAGGAATGGTATGCGGGTCTTCCTCAAAGCAATACCCTATTCATCTGGCCTCAAGCGTGCTTCCGTTTCGTGGTCTTCCAGCTCAAAAAGGTGGTGGTTTTCTTTTCCTGGATCCTTGAAAAAGGCGGGTGTTGGGCTTTTCCTGCGCTCCATGACTTCCTCGCGGCAGTCATGGTAGAAGGGCCGTCCTCATCAATACCCGAGTAATCCCCCTTTGTTCTTGTTCCAAAGCGTGCTAATGTTCTTTTAGGAAAGTCTTAAAAAGATAATGCAATACAGGATGGGAAACAATAAAGTGCTTTCGCCCGGGCCGGGCATTGGTTTTTTTAGGAGAATAAAACTCTGTAACTAAATTAAACTAGATGAATGCCGCTTTGCGATATCGATTCCGCGAGTACTAGACTTAGGATTACAGAAGCCACTAACACGGAAGCGGCTTTCATTCTATTACTAGGAGCGAAATTGAGGGGATCATAGAATTCCAGTTTAGAAAAGTCTTCTCTGACCTGATTATTGATTGGTTCCCCGCAGTCGCAAGGGCTGCTGACATGATGCTCGCTACAAACCTGATCTATAAAGGTATCTTTAACGAGCCTTGCTATGTCAGGTGGTGAGCAAAGGACACCCGGTCCTTCTAGTAGCTGCTCCGGAACAAGGATCCACCAAGCGCTGAAACCGATCAATAAACAAACTAGCGTTACGAATCTGATATCTTTGAAATAAGAATAAACTATTGCATCCGAAAGTTTAAATTCCTTTATTCTAGAGGATTTCTTGGTGACACCCTCTAGTCCTACGCCCCTCTCTGGTGACCTTAACAATGGCCTCCTTCTTTGCCCCCGGCCAAAAATGGAAGAGAGGTTCCCCGGTAGTTGGTGAATAGCAGCGGCCAGCGGTTTCCAAACCCATACTGGATTTAACTCCTTTTCCTTACATTTTTCAATCCAGTATGGGTTTTGTTTTTCTAGCGAATCCTTTAGTCCCAAAAGAAAGAGGATTCATCCATTTTTTGGAAACCTCCTCTTGGCACATTGGCTTAAGGGCATACTAACAGGTAGTTTACTACTTGCTTGTTAAAGTAAAGGATTTCCAGTAGCTAACCGTAGACGCTAACTCGTATGCCGTTGCCTAGCCCGCTTAGCTACATGGCCCGTGTATCGCTCGTCCCATATTAGGGTGCCTCTTTCAGAGGCCATGTGTCTAAAGCAAAAAGGTATTATAGCTAGCTTCGCTAGTAAATAAGGTAGTTTTGCTTCTTGTTAGAGACTAGTTTCTACTGCGTAGCCTTTATTTAATTGACTCTATTCTTTCAGAAGAGCGGCCCTGGTTTAGCTTCCGTTTTGCTTTAGCTACGAACATGAACTCAGGGCTCAAACCGCCAACTCCAGCTTGGCTTTCTTCTGGCTTGCTTTTCGCCCTCTTGCGAGCTACCTCTCTTCATCTCGTTCCTATTCAAAGCCAGGTTGTCCGCCGGGCAACAGCTGGGCTTCTTGTTTGCTCTTCACTCGATGCCTAACTCAAGCTTGTCCATAGAACGAGCTCCGCTAAGCGACTAGCTGGCTTCTTTCCTAAGTCCGTAGCTCAAGTTTACCTTAGCAGCAGCAAACCTTACTTAGCTAGCGCTACCTTTAGCAAGCAAGTTAGCTACAGCTGAGCTGCCTTACTCGTTAAAGTAAGCAAGTAAACTACCAGTGGATTTACTTTTTTTTGGAAAAGTTTTATTTTTTTGAAAATGTTGCTTCCTTGCCCCCGAGCTGTAGAAAAGAGTTGTTATCCCCTGTCTCCTTCAGACCGAGCGTAGGGTTTCGGGGAGTTATCGCAGGGATGTTTCCGAAAGTGAAGCAAGGGGACTCTCCTCGGTGAGAGACCCAACTTTAGATAGGTAGTGAGCGCCTTAACTTAAGGGGAGAGGCAGGAACGGAGCAACTATGCGACTCATTGAGTATATGGCGGCGAAATAGCTGTTTTTGCAAGCTGTTCCGAGTTAGAGAATACCTTCTGTAGCGCAATCAAGGTAAGTTTGGTTCCCTTAACTTAACTCTCCGAAGGCGGAATCAAGGAGTCTAGCTTTCCTCCTTGAAGCGCATTTCCGCTTTTCAAGCCACTCAGAATGCCGGCCCTAAATCTATCTTACTCTTCCTTGGTCTCTTCCACGGATCGGTGGATATGAAATAGAATGAATTCAAGGACAAAGTCGCCGGTATACTGTGATCCAGATCCAGGAAGGGCCAGACATGAATCGGAAAGAGTCACTTTCCTCATAGGAGAAAGGGTGCGCGCTAAAGCTAGAGCAGCTCTATTTCGCGATATTTTTGTAATTTAATTAATTAAGTACTTAAGATAAGATATGGTGTTCCCCCGTCAAACGAATCCAAAAAAAATCAGGTTGGCTTTTCGCCGTGCTCATTTTTTTCAGTTATAGGGCGGAGAGAGGGAGGCAACTGAAACTTTTAGAGTCGGGTTTAGGTCTTCTATTTGTTTGCCAGAATCCATCAACAGGGGTTTCATAGAGAGGTTTTTATTCCTTCAAGTTATCAAGTGATAGTGGAATTACCAACCAAATACCTGATTCTCTGGACTGGCTTTCTCCAAGAAAAGAGAGAGTTTTGTCCTTTCCGCTAGGACTGGTCTAAATGCGCTGGATTGACGCACCGGTAGGTAGATCCGCTCGACCAAATGCCTAGCCTTGGGGGTTCTTCCATCATATCAAGAAAGCTCAGTCTCCCAATAGCAACAACCAATCCCAGGTCTCTTGGGCGGGCGGAATGGCACCTAGACTCGGTCAATGGAGTCAACTGCAGGGACTGGCATTGGATTCGGCCGGTGGATTTGCTATTGGTGGCGCATGGTCCCTGTATATGGAACCGGTCAGGGAACGAATAGACGCGGGATCTATAGGCTCCGAATATCCTGTTTTGGATCTCTCTCTCTAACGGGACTGGAACGGGTGAAGCTGGATCTCCGTTGGATTGATTGGGCTGGGCGAGTTACCCCAACAGGAATGTGGTCGTCTAGATCGTACCTGCGGAAAGATTAGGCGGACCCCTATACATTGATTAGACCGAAACCAATCGAAGCCATGCGATCGATCGAGCTACCCTTGTTGAGCATGTTTGAGTTTTGCTTGCTTATTACAGCAGGAGCTTAGCCGCTTCTTTATATTGCTGGCAGCATTGGGAAAAGAGACAAAACCTGAGTGAGGAACGGGCTAAAGAGCCCTAGTTCTTAATGTGGAAAGTCTATACTTAACACACCGACCCAATTGGAAGCTGAATCCTCAACTTACTTCAGACCGGGTTCGTTCACTCAAACAGAATTGAGCCTGGTTGTGTTATAGTTGACACTTAGATTTGTTTTCATCTTATCCTGCATTTGAAATTCTATGTTTTGACATATTCTCCGTTTAATGCATCCTCGGGGGAAATTATTTTTTCTTCTTTTAGTTGTTGCAGTTGACTTTGAAAGAGTAGTCTGATAAACATTTATTGTAGTGGCCCTTTCTTCCTGATACATTTTGGTATCTCGTTTCCGATCATGACAATAGGGACATTAGTTCTTTTTGTACTGTCGGTTGAAGACTTTGACTCAAGTGTCGACATCTGTCCATCAAAGAGTTGGACTAGTCTTTCTTCGAAGTCCTTTTTTCCTTCTGTAGATGACATTTCTTTGCTTTCCGTCTGCGGCTCTTGGACCTTTTCAAAGAGCCAGAGGTCATCATGATCCTGTCCTCTGGGGAACTCATTTAGATGTGAATCGGCAAAATGGATTCGGAGCACGGGGCTTAGAAAGAGAAAGATAAGATAAAGATCGATTTGAGATTCGTAATTAAGAGATAGAATGCGCATTGACAGTTGAGATTCAATGTGGGAAGGACTATGCTTCATCACCAGCGCACATGAGAAAAGGCCAAGGCGAGCGGCTCATTTCAAACCGGAAAGGCAGGATTCATTCTCGTATCCGAATTTAAAGGATGGGTTGGCATAAGACCTGCTTTCACCGCTGGCCAGGCATACTAATTCGTTCGCATAGGCAGACTATCCAACCATGAATTCCTCTTCTTTTCCCGGCGGGATGGAAGGACCACCCGATTCTGCGTAAGGCTATTATCGGCTAGGAGATAGAAGAATTTCATCAGGCCCACTCGACTATCCATAACTTTTTGGATTGGCTAGGAGGTTCACGCGGGTTATGCTTTTACTGCTACTGGATTGCTCTCAATCGGCTATCAACTACTTTTCTTTTAGGCGGGATCCATTGGAATTGTAACTGCGAATGGAAGTGGGTCTGCTAGCTGTGATGCTGCTGAAGGATCCGAGACTAGATACAGGTCTCGATCTCACTCTATAAAGTCAAGGCGAGGATACTATCAAAATGCTTCTCAACCATAGCCATAGAAGCAAGGGTTGGATCAAATATTTTATATAGAGGTGGGGATTCCTGCACGATCGAGATAAAGAGAATAGAGAACTACTCCATAAACAAGACAAGAGAGTATTCGATAGACAAGCCCCTTCCTCGTTCCTACAAGCAAAGAGAAGAGATGGAGATGGCTCTGCGCTTGAATGGTTCTCCCCGGCCCTGCAGCAAAGGAAAAGTTCTTTCTCTAAATGGACATTCGACGAAAAAGGATGACCCGATGAAAAGCCCTTTTTCCGCCCCTATTTATTTATAGGAAAATCTGCCCGCCCCGAGGAAAAAAAAATATGTGTCCAGAAACGCTATGTGAATAGGGTCTTTAAGCCCTCACCCAGCATCTAGTTCAATCAACATACGTTGAAAAAAGAATTTGGAAGCCTATAGCCATTTCAGCCTTACTCCCTATTCTCTCTTAAATAAAGCTATGAAAAAACTGGAGTAATGTGGAATGACTTTTCCCATTCCTGTGAGCTGTAGAGTTAGTTATCCCTTATCATCCCTGGTATTCCTCCTCTCTATGAGATGTGGGCTCGCCGATCTCCTTTAGTAATATACATGTATTTAACGAAAGACTGGAATGGGAAACAAAACGGAAGGTTGGCAGAAACATAATCCCTCCACCTGACATGGAATAAGGAGGTAGCTCTTATGGAGTTAACATGATCAGTTCTTCAGGCAGTAAGAAAAACTAAGTCTAGCAAGCAGCAGCAACTAGACCCAATCAGAACCTCGCTTGGCCACATTTCACATACCCAGTTGCTACACTAAGTAATTACTGCCAGTATGGTTCTTTTAGCACCGATGGAACCAGTGGAAGATTCCGTACCTGAAGAATATGATCCGCAGTATCAACAGCTGGAGTTGCAAGAACTCGCTGAAAGCCAACTCATGACATGAAGGAGAGGAGGATGCTAATCACTAACAGAATCGGCTACTACGGTATCAGTTGGCTGAAACCGTTCGGATTGCTTCGCGAATCCTCTTCATCCGGCTTCCCACAGATGAAGGCGCCCTTCCGTGTCGTCCACTAGCTCCAGTGAACCCGACTCAGCTCACTTAAGGCGGTAACCTTGTGATCGATAACGACCACGGTCGGTCCCGCATTTCCGTTTGGATGGAAGGGAGTACCTATGTAACGGTTGTAACGGTGGCCGGGAGTGCCTATCCGCCGAACTAGTTGTAACGGGCTTAAGCTAGCTAAGCACTTGATGGAACGGTTACACTTGCCTCTTATACCATGTCATCACCTCTTTTATCTTGCCATCGCTGGGAGATTACATCTTTCTCTCTACTTAGATGGAGCCTCTGAATCCAGATCGAAGAGACTATTTTAGGATCGACTTAGGGCAGGAGGACGTAACCCAGCATTCCATAGCACATAGAGGAGAGGGGGGATAGATATGACTATGCGTAGGAAACTTAGGAATAGGGAGGTCTTAGATGAAGTGAAATGAGGTGAAATGACTGAACTCAACATTCACTTAAAAAGTAAAGAAATAGATAGGCGGAAAGTCTTTTAGACTCGGAGCGGACCCGAAGATTCGATAGAATATGAGGTGCTTCCAGAAAAGGCGTTATCCTCTGAGGGAAGGACCCGGAAACTTGATAAAGTCGAAGGGCCACCATCTGAATCAATTACACCAGCTACTGCAATTGCTACAGCAACAGTAGAGGACTCCGGCTTAAGATGAACTTCCGAGACGTGGCTAAGGCTTTCGAAACTATAACCCGGATAAGGGTATGTTTAAAGCACAGTTTCGCCCAGAAGCTCATAGGTCAGGTCGAATACCGGGTTTCTCTCCTTAGCCTATGGATCTGCCTTGCTTTGGCCGAGGCTTCCTTCTATCCCATTTACCCTGTCGTCTGGAACTAAATAAAAAAGAAATTCCCTTTTGCCTGGTGTAAACTTCGCCCCCTTCCGAGAACAGATGAATGCTACTGACTTTGGTTCTTTCACCGAGTGTTGGATCCTTCTACTAGCCCTTAAAGAAATAGCCATTCTAGCATCGCGTATTCCTCCAACAATGGATTCTTCTTGCTTTGGCTGATCTGATCACAGAAGCAAAAAAGGCTCTTCCTGATGTGAGATTTACTGGTATGAAAGTAGCTAGAGAGGGAGGAGAGCAGTAAAGACTAGCAACGGATTCTTTCAAAGAGAAAGATCGGATTCTATACCAGCCCTTTCTCTCCATCTCAGAAGGAGAGTGGAATCCCTTGGCTACGAAAGAAGGCTAGGCTCCTTTTTCCAGAGCTAATTAGATCTTCCCCTTTCTCTGGGTACACAGAAGACCAACTCAAAGTACCACGACCGAAAGTAAACAACAATTCAATTCGGTAAAAAAAGTAGAAGGAACTACATCTATCAACCGGCATACCTTTCTTCTCGTAGCTACGATCTGTCTTCGATTATGATATTTCTATAAAGAGAAAGATCAGGAATTGCCTCTACGCTTTGAGCTGTAAGCCGCTCGAGTTTCCTTTCCTCCCTTGGACCTTTCTCGAAAATAGAACCAGGTAACTTAGTATCCTAATCCGAATCTCTTGTAAATGCAGGTGGAAGAAGGTTCAATAGAATCAGTTCTTCGTTTTCCCTTTGATTAGTGGTTTATATTCCGAATTCCACATCCGAATCAGATGTAAGAACTCAAGCAGCAAAGAGTTGCTTTCCTTACAGAAAGAAGACTAAACACCCGCATCTAAACCATCCTTTCTTTTATCTCAATCTCTCGCTCGGGGAGAGGAAGGAATGAAAGTAAAGATGTTATTAGGATCCTAGCCTAGCTCAACGCGAGGGAAAGGAAAAGATTTCAACGAAAAGCAAAGAAGGGATTGAACGAGAGACCGGAAAAGAAGCAAACTACCCTTCGGTGTATAGCTGTTATGGCGAATCGGTTGTTTTTGACAATGGTAATGGTCCAAGCGAGCTAAATGGTATAAAAATCACTCGCCAGCCAATGGGAGTTTGCTTAGGAAATAGGTAATAGGGTGCAGGTTCGTTCCTTTCAGCAGTATCGAATAAGCCAAAAGCTTTGAAAGTGAGAAAGCAGGCAATTGAATGGACAAGGCCGTATACCTCTGGATACGGCTTATCTAGGTCTTTTTCAGAGTGTAGCATAGCTCTCCCCTCAGTTTAAGGAAGGTCCTCCTCTCCTAAAGCCATAAGCATATCTTTCTTAATATCTTTCAATAGAATATGTTTTTTCCTAAAGGTTGTAAGGATCTTCAAGGAAAACCATCAATTATAACAATACCCGTAGA